TAATTGCAAATGTTTCTTCATTTTACCATTTAATAACTCATAATCAGATCTTAGTAAATAACTATTTGCAACCTAACAATTTTAAACAGACTTTTCAAGTAATTAAATATTTTTTAATGGATGAAAATGAGAAAATTTATAACCCCGATCCACGCAGTAACATTATTTTCAATTTAAATTGGGATTTTTTTCATCTCAATTATTGTCAAGAAACATCTACAAAAATGAGTCTTGGGCAGCTTATTTGTGAAAATATATGTATAGCTAAAAGTGCACCACACCTAAAATCGGGTCAAGTTATACTTGTTCAAGTTGACTCTGTAGTAATACGATCAGCTAAGCCTTACTTGGCCACTCCAGGAGCAACTGTTCATGGTCATTATGGAGAAATTCTGTACCAAGGAGATACTTTAATTACATTTATATATGAAAAATCGAGATCTGGTGATATAACCCAGGGGCTTCCAAAAGTAGAACAGGTGTTAGAAGTGCGTTCGATTGATTCAATATCAGTGAATCTAGAAAGGAAGGTTGAGGGTTGGAACAAGCGTATAACAAGAATTATTGGAATGCCGTGGGCATTCTTGATTGGTGCTGAGCTAACTATAGTGCAAAGTCGTATCTCTTTGGTTAATAAGATTCAAAAAGTTTATCGATCCCAGGGAGTGCAGATTCATAATAGGCATATAGAGATTATTGTAAGTCAAATAACATCAAAGGTGTTGGTTTCAGAAGATGGAATGTCTAATGCTTTTTCACCCGGGGAACTAATTGGATTGTTGCGAGCGGAACGAATGGGGCGCGCGTTGGAAGAAGCGGTTTGTTACCGAGCCCTCTTATTGGGAATAACAAGAGCATCTCTCAATACTCAAAGTTTCCTATCTGAAGCAAGTTTTCAAGAAACTGCTCGAGTCTTGGCAAAAGCAGCTCTCCGGGGTCGAATTGATTGGTTGAAAGGCCTGAAAGAGAACGTTGTTTTTGGGGGTATGATACCTGTTGGTACGGGATTGAAAAGACTAGTGCCTCCTTTAAAAGAACATACCAAGAGCCCCTTGGAAACAAAAAAAACAATCTATTCGAGGGGGAAATGAGAGATATTTTGTTTCACCACAAAAAAATATTTTATTTTTTTCTTTCAAAGGACTTCCATGATAGAGCAGAACAAGTATAGGATTTAATGATTCCTAAAAGCGGATTCCTCCTTTTGACTATCTGTATTTGGTGCAGGCATTTGGTTTTGTAATCAAAATAGTAAGCAATAGAAAAGACTAATGGTTTGTACGTCTATCTATGGACAATCTACGGTAGAAGAGAAGGTTCCATCGGAACAATTATTTTTCAGGGTTCCTCGTCTCTTTTTTTTTGAAAAAGGGGGGGGGGATGACAAGAAGATATTGGAACATCAACCTGGAAGAGATGCTGGAGGCAGGAGTTCATTTTGGCCACGGTACTAGGAAATGGAATCCTAAAATGGCACCTTATATCTCTGCAAAGCGTAAAGGTATTCATATTACAAATCTTACTAGAACTGCTCGTTTTTTATCCGAAGCCTGCAATTTGGTTTTTGATGCAGCAAGTATAGGAAAACAATTCTTGATTGTTGGTACAAAAAATAAAGCAGCTGATTCAGTAATACGGGCTGCAATAAGGGCCCGGTGTCATTGTGTTAATAACAAATGGCTTGGCGGGATGTTAACAAATTGGTCCACTACAGAAACAAGACTTCATAAGTTTAGGGACTTAAGAATGGAACAAAAAACGGGAAGACTCAACCGTCTTCCGAAAAGGGATGCGGCTGTGGTGAAAAGACAATTATCTCGCTTGCAAACATATCTGGGCGGGATTAAATATATGGCGGGGTTACCCGATATTGTAATTATCGTTGATCAGCATGAAGAATATAAGGCCCTGCGAGAGTGTATCACTTTGGGAATTCCAACAATTTGTTTAATCGATACAAATTGTGACCCCGATCTTGCAGATATTCCGATTCCAGCGAATGACGACGCTATATCTTCAATCCGTTTAATTCTTAACAAATTAGTATTCGCTATTTGTGAGGGCCGTTCTAGCTATATAAGAAATCTTTGATTAATAATAAGATAAATAACTTTTCCTTTGAAAATCCGATATATTTATTCATATTTTTATTTATAAATTTTGAAAAATAGATAAAAATAACTGGCGATATTATGTGATTAGTTAGTATTCAAAAGATCCCATTCAAAGATGGTTGAATCAAAATAATTTTGTTTAAAGTTCCATTCTTTTTTCAGAGGGCAATATGAATGTGCTATTATGTTCCATCAACATATTATACGATATATCCGGTGTGGAAGTAGGCCAACATTTCTATTGGCAAATAGGGGGTTTCCAAGTCCATGGCCAAGTACTTATTACTTCTTGGGTTGTAATTGCTATCTTATTAGGTTCAGCTGCTATAGCTGTTCGGAACCCACAAACGATTCCGACTGGGGGTCAGAATTTCTTGGAATATGCTCTTGAATTCATTCGAGATGTGAGTCAAACTCAAATTGGAGAAGAATATGGCCCTTGGGTTCCTTTTATTGGAACTATGTTTCTATTTATTTTTGTTTCTAATTGGGCAGGGGCTCTTTTACCTTGGAAAATCATAGAATTACCTCATGGAGAGTTAGCTGCACCCACGAATGATATAAATACTACTGTTGCTTTGGCTTTACTCACGTCAGTGGCATATTTCTATGCGGGTCTTACCAAAAAGGGATTAAGTTATTTCGGGAAATATATTCAACCAACCCCAATCCTTTTACCCATTAACATCCTAGAAGATTTTACAAAGCCCTTATCACTTAGTTTTCGACTTTTCGGGAATATCTTAGCAGATGAATTAGTAGTTGTTGTTCTTGTTTCTTTAGTACCCTCAGTGGTTCCTATTCCTGTTATGTTCCTTGGATTATTTACAAGTGGTATTCAAGCTCTTATTTTTGCAACTTTAGCCGCGGCTTATATAGGTGAGTCCATCGAGGGCCATCATTGAAATAGTCTTTTTTCGCTTAGCACAAAGCAATGTATATGTGGCTCACGATGATTTACTTAAGGAATAGAACTATACAAGACTCTATATATGATAGTGATAGAAAGAAATAGGGACAAAAAAATCAAAAATTACGATATTAGAGAGTTGTAAAAAAAAAAAAAGGAAAGAGATCAAAAAGATCTTTTTCCTAAAATTAGCCTTTCGCCCCATTTAATATCCTATCTTTCCTCGACGAATATTCACTTTTATATTGGTTATCTAATCTCTCAAATCATATCTTGAATAAGATATATGTTTACATGTTTATGACGTGTGGTTCAAGAAAAAACAGGAGAAACAATTCGGCTTTACAGTTGATTTTATTCAACAATTGACCAAAAAATAAATAGTAATAAATTGTATGAACTTGAGTCAATCAAATAATAAATAATGATATTTCTCTGCAATCTATGCAATAATTCGCCCTAATCAATTGAATTAGTCCATTTCGATTGTATTTGGTTGGAATAATGATAAAGAAAACGGAAGGAAGAAAAGAATTTCCAAAAAACGGGATTCTTAAAAAAGTGGATTGATTCTCGAATTCGATTTCATCTAATGGTTTACGTTATGGAAGAAAGACATGTATATGTGATATTAGATATTGGTTATATATGAACTAAAGATATATTTCATTTGCTCCACTTTTGTGTGTAGGTTTTAATAGAAGTACTTTCGTATTGTTGTGGATGTGAAGTGGCTGAATAAAGAAAAGAAATCAGGAAAAGAGGGAAGAATTGAAATAAGAGTTCGGAACCAAGAAATGGAAGAACGAAAGTTCTATGGATTCACAAAGACTCTGTGTATAGAAACGAAAAAAGGGATATCGAAGTAGTTCTGAATATAAATATATAAAATTATATATTTATATTTATTATTTTATTTAATTTGAAGTTGGATGAGTCTGGGCGATGGAATAATTAAGTCATAATTCATTGGTAGATTGATTGTATCATTAACCATTTCTTCTTTTTGTTGGTACGAGGAACTTCTCATGAATCCATTGATTTCTGCTGCTTCCGTTATTGCTGCTGGATTGGCCGTAGGACTTGCTTCTATTGGACCCGGAGTTGGTCAAGGGACTGCTGCGGGTCAAGCTGTAGAGGGCATCGCAAGACAGCCCGAGGCAGAGGGAAAAATACGAGGTACTCTATTACTTAGTCTAGCTTTTATGGAAGCTTTAACAATTTATGGATTGGTTGTAGCATTAGCACTTTTATTTGCGAATCCTTTTGTTTAATCTTAGAAATAGGAAAAAATGTATTTTTCTGATTTTAGGACTTGTCATTTGCTTTTTCCAATTGGATCAAGATTTGACTCCGACAATTCCTTATTCGTTGAAAAAATAACCTACGGGAGAGGCTGATTTGCAGATGAGGAATTAGCATACCGCCTCGTTTTCATCCTTTCCCTTCATAATCCAAGGGAAACCCCTTTTATGAGGTCTTGTAACAATCAAGGAGTTTATAACTCGAATTTTTTTTGACTCGATTTCAAAAAAAAAAAAAGAATAAATAAAAAAGAGGGGCAAGGTGATAGAAAAAGAATTCGGGTCGATTTTTTAGTCTATCTATTAAGTATAAGAGGAGATTATATGAAAAATGTAACCGATTCTTTCGTTTCTTTGGGCCACTGGCCATTTGCCGGGAGTTTCGGATTTAATACCGATATTTTAGCAACAAATCCAATAAATCTAAGTGTAGTAATTGGTGTATTAATCTTTTTTGGAAAGGGAGTGTGTGCGGGTTGTTTATTTCAAGAATAGGCTGGATCCAATCAGCTGTACCTTTTTCCGTTATAACTAGGAAAGAAAGGTGCATGATCTCGCGAATTACTTCTTAAGAAATTGAGATTATATGTAAGAACCACAGCATTTCGTGATTAATTGGCAAATCCGCTTTGATTCTCTAGCAACCAATAATGGGCGTCTGTTAAGATGGTT